TCATTATCAGTTGACAAGGTCGAAACTATTCTATCTAATTTTTTTGATAAATAGTTTACTTAAGATAATAAAAAATGAATTGTAAACCGAATTATTCCGAACCCTTTGAATCACTACAATCTGGATTCAAAGGGTTCTCGTCAGCTTACACGAAGTTTTCTTATATATAGTCCTACACCTAACTGTATTAGTCACGCCCTTTCTGCAATTCAATTAGAGGTTAAATGAACCATAACTATGTAACCCTATTCCTAATAGATTAACCCCAAAATAGCATATCCAAATTATTAGAAACCCCATAGAAGCCACAATTGCCGAATTTTCACCTTGTAAATTTGCCTTTGTTCGCGTATGTAAATAAATCGCAAATATGGTCCAAGTAATAAATGCCCAAGTTTCTTTTGGGTCCCAATTCCAATATGATCCCCATGCCTCATTAGCCCATACTGCTCCCGAAAGAATACCTATGGTTAAAAAGATAAAACCTAGACTAATAACACGATAACCCCAATCATCCAATTGTTGAATCAATCGATACTTGTAATAATTCCTATGAGAAAGAAATGAAGTATTTTTTACAATATTGTTTATTTTATTTGTGTATTTGGTCTCATTAAAGTAAACTAACTCATTTAATTTTAATAAATGGTTGCTTTTATGAAGAATACTTATGTCTTTTCGAAATGTAATGACTAAAAGAGCTATTGATAATAATGATCCACATAAAAGAGCTGCATAGCCCAATACCATCATGCTTACATGCATCATCAACCATTGGGATTGTAAAGCAGGTACTAATATTGCGGATTGATGCATTTCAGTTAAAAGACCCGAAGTAGCAAAGCCTTGGGTAAAAATAGCACTTGGCGCGGTTATTGCGCTTAAATTATTTTTATGTTTTTGAAAATACGGAAGCATATTAATACTGGATAAACTCCACGAAAGAAAAATTAATGATTCATATAAATCACTTAATGGAAAATGTCGCGAATAAATCCACCGCGTGATTAATAATCCGGTTATACAGAAAAAGCTCGCTATCATGCCCTTTTCGGATGAATCATCTAGTCCTCCGATTTCATCCACTAATAAGGTTATAAAATATAGTGTAATTAAAATTGAAATAATAGAAAAGGATATATGAGTTAATATATGTTCGAAAGTCGAAAAAATCATATTAATATTATATATATTTTTTTAAGGGGGGAGTACCTTAATTATAATTACGGAATGCAGGGAGTTTAATTTCTGGAATTACTTAATAGGACTTAGTCTATCTCTTTTATTTTAGAAGTTTTAGAAGATAGATCCCATGCCGCCACTCGGACTCGAACCGAGATGCTCTAGCACTGCTTCCTAAGAGCAGCGTGTCTACCGATTTCACCATAGCGGCTTGCTCAAAATTATAATAACCTATTCATACTCAATCGTCGAGATTGAAGTAGTCAATTCATATTTAGGAATGATTAAAATTTTAAATTTAGGAATACAACGTCATTTAAATATGTGTTCACTAATAGAGTATATTTATCTGATTTTAGAATGTCAGTTATATTTAACTTAATAAAATAATAAGCTTACGCACAGTTTATCCTCTGTGGGAATAAGACTTTTTTGTTCTATCCCTAGATCCTAGATAGTTCTAGGGATAGAACAAAAAAGTCATTCAGTTCTTATTCCGATTATTCCAATGTTTGATTATTTATTTGTCGGCACAAAAAAACTTTTTGAATTCCCGGTCAAAAGAGATTTCGATAATGAAAAAGCTTTTAACGCTGCCCAATATCCCTTCTTTTTCCAAGAATTTTTACGAATCCGCTTTTTTGACATAGAAGTACGTTTTTTTGGAACTGCCATTCAAAAATCAAGAGATTACTCATTGTTATAGTTGGATGTGAAAGACATCTATCTAGTATTAATATAATATTAAATATTCAATAAAAACGAATCTTTATTTACTATTGATTATCCATCTAGTTCTTTATTTAGATAATACTACTTTGCTATAAAAAAGGCGAAAAAAGATTATATGTCATTAATTTTTTTTTTTACATTTATATTACATATAATTAATAAATTACCGGACAAAAAAAACGAATTCATACTATACTAATGGATTTCTTTATATCCTCATAGTAAAAGCTCTATAGCTATAGTATCCAACGTACTATAGAAATAAAAAGAAATAAAATTGGTTAAAGTTAAAAAAGCTTTTTTTTTCTGGATCTCCCGAAATAGCTTTAAATATAGAACCATATTACTTAATAAATAATAAATAACTATTCACTTTGCACTAGTAAGGGTGATATCATTTAATCAATTGTAACTTCTTGATTTGAACGATTTGGTAAAGAATAAGACTACTTAAGAAGATTAAATTTTGGTCTTGCATCTCTAATTAAATTTTGGTCTTGCATCTCTAATCTATATATATTTTTTTTTTCCTTTTTTTTTTGCGAAAGAGAGAAGATCCGGTGAATCGGAAAGAATTAATTTAAAATGAAAAAGGTTTTTCTTATGGAACATACATATCCATATGCATGGATCATACCTTTCGTTCCACTTACAGTTCCTGTCTTAATCGGAATCGGGCTTCTCTTTTTTCCGACGGCAACAAAAAATCTTCGTCGCATGTGGGCTTTTCCTAGTGTTTTATTATTAAGTATAGTTATGATTTGTTCTGCAGATCTGGCTATTCAGCAAATAAATAGCAATTTCATATATCAATATGTATGGTCTTGGACTATTAATAATGATTTTTCTTTAGAGTTCGGCCACTTGATCGACCCACTTACTTCTATTATGTTAATATTAATTACTACTGTTGGAATTCTGGTTTTGATTTATAGTGATAATTATATGTCTCATGATCAAGGATATTTAAGATTTTTTGCTTATATGAGTTTTTTCAATACTTCCATGCTGGGATTAGTTACGAGTTCAAATTTGATACAAATTTATATTTTTTGGGAATTAGTTGGAATGTGCTCATATCTATTAATAGGTTTTTGGTTCACACGACCTATTGCTGCAAATGCTTGTCAAAAAGCTTTTGTAACTAATCGTATAGGAGATTTTGGTTTATTTTTAGGAATCTTAGGTCTTTATTGGATAACAGGTAGTTTTGAATTTCAGGATTTGTTCGAAATATTCAATAACTTAAGTTATAATAATGATAATGCGTTTACTTTTTTAGTTTATAATTTATGCGTTTTTCTAGTATTTTCCGGTGCAATTGCTAAATCGGCACAATTCCCCCTTCATGTATGGTTACCTGATGCCATGGAAGGGCCTACCCCTATTTCGGCTCTGATTCATGCTGCTACGATGGTAGCAGCGGGCATTTTTCTTGTCGCTCGTCTTCTTCCTCTTTTCATAGGAATACCCTACATAATGAATTTTATATCTTTAATAAGTATAATAACAGTACTATTAGGAGCTACTTTGGCTCTTGCTCAAAAAGATATTAAGAGAAGTTTAGCCTATTCTACAATGTCTCAATTGGGTTATATGATGTTAGCTTTAGGTATGGGGTCATATCGAGCTGCTTTATTTCATTTGATTACTCATGCTTACTCTAAAGCATTATTGTTTTTAGGATCTGGATCAATTATTCATTCAATGGAAGCTATTGTTGGATATTCTCCAGATAAAAGTCAGAATATGGTTCTTATGGGCGGTTTAACAAAACATGTCCCAATTACAAAAACAGCTTTTTTATTAGGTACACTTTCTCTTTGTGGTATTCCCCCACTTGCTTGTTTTTGGTCCAAAGATGAAATTCTTAATGATACTTGGTTGTATTCACCACTTTTCGGAATAATAGCTTGTTCCACAGCCGGGTTAACTGCATTTTATATGTTTCGAATTTATTTACTTACTTTTGAAGGGCATTTAAATACTAATTTTCAAAATTACAGTGGAAAACAAATGGGAATGAGTCCATTTTATTCAGTATCTCTATGGGGAAAAGAAGGCTTAAAAAAAAAATATATATATATAAGTTTATTAACTTTATTAATAATGAATAATAATGAGAAGGCTTCTTTTTTTTATAAGACGGCATACCAAAACCAAATTTATAATATGGTAAAAACCATCAACCAACCCTTTATTATTCATTTAAAAACTTGTAAAAAAAAAAGTTTTTTATATCCCCATGAATCAGATAATACTATGTTATTCTCTTTGCTTGTATTGGTTCTATTTACCTTGTTCGTGGGATCCCTGGCACTTCCTTTGAATCAAGAAGGAATGGGTTTGGATATATTATCAAAATGGTTAACTCCGTCTATAAATCTTTTACATAAAAATTTGACTGATTCGGTGGATTGGTATGAATTTTTTTCAAATGCTATTTTTTCAGTCAGTCTAGCATGTTTTGGAATACTTATAGCATCCCTTTTATATAAGCCCCTTTATTCATCTTTACAAAATTTTAATTTTAAAAATTCATTTTTAAAAAAGGGTCAGACGCGCTTTTGGGGAGACAAACTAATAAATATAATATATAGTTGGTCATATAATCGTGGTTACATAGATGCTTTTTATGCAACATCTTTTACTAAGGGTCTAAGAGGATTAGCTGAATTAACTAATTTTTTTGATAGACGAGTAATTGATGGAATTACGAATGGCGTTGGTATTACGAGTTTCTTTGTAGGAGAGGGCATAAAATATATAGGAGGAGGGCGTATCTCTTATTATCTTTTCTTCTATTTATCTTTTGTCTCAATATTTCTTTATCTTATTTATCTTTTGTATTTGTATCAATAGTGATTTTCCATTGTATTTGTGTACAAAGTAATTTTTCTTTGTATCATTTCCAAAAAAGTTGACAAACTGGATGGATACGTAAAAGATATTCTTTGGTTGCCATCACTTCGACATGTGTAAAAAATATATTGTGACGTTTCATTTCTTATAGCTTTTTCAAATTGATCATTTTTTATATACCGCAATGGACGATTCCATCGCTTATAGTCGAAAAGACGGGTCAC